ACAGAATTCTCCCACTTAGGCTTACTATGCTTTGGGATTTTTTTAGAATATTATTTATTTTATTTTCTATTTATTTATTATTTTTATAGTATAATATAACGGTATTGATATTCTAATCTACTTGAATATTGAATACCAGAAAACTATATGATATGAATATTTATTATTATTAACGCAGATATATCTATCTAATTTATTTATTTTATATCTATATTTTTGTCTTCTCCGTTCTTTTATTACCCTCCTGTCCTGTCGTGTTGTCAATTGACAGTATGACTTAGGGGTCAATATAATTTGACCGACCAAATCCTATTTTGGTAAACCATCTTGAATCTACTGCAGAGTGAAGGATCATGGATCCAACGCATAACCCTTTGTGAATGAGAGAGATAAAGATGAGAAAGACCAATGAAATAAAGTTTCAAGGTTATATAGTTTAATGGTAAAGTTTGATTTGATTACCATTAACTAACCCCCAGAATACTTAAGGAGTTTTTCCGTTTGATTTATATACTATGGATCTACTAAAGACGGATCTCGGGCTGAGTTATATTAAGTTAAAGTTAATAAGGTAGCCCTACTAGGCCTTATTACCTATTATGTTTTTCCTATTCTATTTTTATATTACCTCAAGGTATTTTTCTTATTACCTATGGTATTTGTCTTATTACCCATATTCTAGTGCTTTTTGATTTGGCCGGCACTCGGGACCTTTTATTTCTAGTTGATTTATGAAGGCGGCCGTAGGCCCCTATGGTCCAGTGGTTACGACCTCTCTCTTTCACGGAGAAAACGAGGGTTCAAGTCCCTCTGGGGGTGTACCAAGACTCAAGACTATAGGAGTGGTATTTTCTATCAAATGATCCGTAGCCGTATTTGTCAAGTCTGCCTGGTAGACGAAAGGAAGTTTATTATGGAACGTCTAAAAAATTTAGGCGTTGGGTCGATGCCCGAGTGGTTAATGGGGGCGGACTGTAAATTCGTTGACAATATGTCTACGCTGGTTCAAATCCAGCTCGGCCCAACAATTTGCCAATCTACTATCAGACGGTAGAACTCTCTGGTTCTTAAGAAATACCCTACCTGATACAAGATAATAAAAAAGAATTCAAAATTTCTGCTAGATCTCTTCTTATTTCCCTGGGATTGTAGTTCAATAGGCTAGAGCACCGCCCTGTCAAGGCGGACGTTGCGGGTTCGAGCCCCGTCAGTCCCGACGGATCCAATAAGTACATCAATTTGCCTCTCCATTTTCTCTGAAAGAGGGGACAGAGAGCATAATTGAATCCCGAAGAGGTTTCCTCTCTTTTTTTTTTCAGGATTCTGTCAAAGAAAGAATAAACCCTAAACTAAAATTAAAATAACTAAAATAGTGAAGTTGATAGAATATTCCATCTTTTATCCCGCGCCTCATCTTTCTCATACTTCTTTGTCTTCCAAAGAAAATTGGATCATTAAAATTTAGAACCTAATTCCTCTCTTTTTGGGTTTTTAATGGAAACGGATGGGTGGTTAGATGATACTTCGTTTAACTACATACAAAAAAAGAACAGAAAAGAAGTATAAAAAAGGAATTTTTGCTCGGTCCGGGAATCCAAGATTGGATTCGGTATGGATAAAGGATCTTCGTATGTTATACTATTCAATTCTCGACGACGAATTAATTTAATAGCTCAGATATTGTTATTCATGATATGATATTGATCCGATTCAAGATCGTCGATAGGTAATGCATTCATTGAATTGATAGGTGAAAGATTTATCATCTCTATGGGATTAAATCCCGAGTTATTGTGAAATAAAAAAACGATGAGATTATGGAAGTAAATATTCTTGCATTTATTGCTACTGCACTGTTCATTTTAGTTCCTACTGCCTTTCTACTTATAATTTACGTAAAAACAGTCAGTCAAAACGATTAATTACTTTGAATGAAACTTGACTTCTGAATTCTTATCCATATTTGAAGAAATCAAAAGAAAAGTATTCTATTAAATGAAATCAACGGGCTATAATCGGCGGTATTCTATGAGATCCGAGAGTATGGTAAGAAAGAAATTTTTTTCTTATCATACTCTCTATTCTATTAGTGTTATAGTAACGTATAAAATAAAATTGTACTTGACTTTCTAATAAAGTTGGTATACTATATTAGCTTCTATCTTCAATCTATGTAGTTATTAATCCATATATGGAATTGACGTAGGACCCGATTCTATTTCTTTGATACATCTATTTATTCCGATGAATCTGAAAAAATCGTTTTACTGTTATAGAATACATTTCTCCACTAGAATCCAAGGGAATTTTGAAACGAGGATCTTTTTATTTAAATTGAAAATTATTTCAATTTAAATAAAAAATGCGTTGCAGAACGATCTATAAAAAATTGATACCGTTAACTAAATTAGGAGTGCTTCTAAAGTCCACTTCTTCCCCATACTACGAGTGAAAGGGAAAATGTAAAGACTACCATTAAAGCAGCCCAAGCGAGACTTACTATATCCATGTGAATTATATCCCTTATCTCTATGATAGAATTATTCCATTATTGCTCACTAATAATAGTAGAATGAATGGTCCAGAGTCAAAAAGGGATTCTGGCCGAACACTATTGATGAACCAGTCAAATAAATCCATTTCAAAAATTCCTATATGATTTCTAATGGGGAAAGACTAAATACAAGTAAAATATACAATGACACTATAAGTGAATGTTACTAATGGAATGGAACATCTATTCTATCTAGTAATAAAAAAAGAGACCCATTCCTTTTTCTTGCCCTTCAAAGTAAAAAAAAAATTGCTATCTATTACATATTATTTTATTTCCTATTTGATCTAATTCGTACCCTTTCCCGATTGTCTCTCTGAAGGAGTTGGGAGATAGTATATTATACTCTTGACGACGGGTCTAAACTAAAAAAAAAATAATTTTTTTGCACCTTTTGTTTTCTATAAACTATAAAAAAAATCCATCCAATATAATCTTTCTTTGAATTTTAGATTCAAGGATTTCCAAGCTTTTACAAAATCCCCAGAACAGAATAAGACAGCAGAACAGAATAAAAGATTTAGATTCATTTGTTGATGAGGCGGCACCCGGATTTGAACTGGGGAAAAAGGATTTGCAGTCCCCCGCCTTACCACTCGGCCATGCCGCCAAAACAATACACAATAGGAAAAAATTTTTATTTTTCGGTTGGATTACTAAACTTTAGTTTTTTGTACTTGCATCTTGCATCCCTTTTTAAATCCTTTTTCTAAATCTAAATTTATGTATAAAAATTAGAAAAGTTTTTATCCTTTCTTATTGTATTTAATTAATTTATTTATTGTAATGTATTTGATCTACCCCTTGATTGATTGATTGTATCGTATCTTCCCACAATGCCGAAAAACTTCCACTAACCTTTCTATTGAAAAATCAAATGTCTATTTTCGCTTAAAAAAGCCGAAATTTATGACAAAAGGGAACCATTAACTATTCGTTGACTGAGAATTCGTGACTTATTCTTGGATTTGAATCTAAAATTTGGTTTCCCTAATGACATAAGAAAATACAAATGGATACATACTTAATTGATTCTTTTGAATCAAAAATCCTTCTCAATTTCTGGATTCTATTATAACAAAAATGATAAGTATATGTAAACCCCAGAAGGGAAATTTTTACACAGATACCAAATTGGCTATTTAGAGTATGTTGCCTATAAACAAAAAAACGGGAATTCATTGGAACAAAAAAAGGCCCGGCTGGGTATTGACCGGGCCAGGCCCAAAAGGCACTTCGAACAAAATAAAAGCAAGAAGGTCTTCTTTATTTATCTTTCTTTTCTATTTGGATCTTTCGAGCATCTAAATGGAATTGCTAATTCTATAATAACGATAAAGAATGTAAAAGAAATACTTTATTTAATCCTTACTTTATGTGTAATGTAACATAGTAATTATCTTTTTCAATTGGGAGAGATGGCTGAGTGGACGAAAGCGGCGGATTGCTAATCCGTTGTACGAGTTATTCGTACCGAGGGTTCGAATCCCTCTCTTTCCGTTTCCGTTGATGACTTTCTATTTTTTTCTTTCAATTTTTGCAAACCCCTTTTTATTTTTTTTCCTAATTAAATTAAATATGTGGAATAGCTAAAATAAAATCTTAATAAAATTGTAAAATCAAACAAGAAAAACTAAATTTTTATTTTATTCTTCACGTCCAGGATTACGTCCTGGATCATTGGATAGGAATCCAAAAATGAAGAGAGAAACAAAGAATATTACTACTGTGTAAACGAAAAGTTTGAGAGTAAGCATTACACAACCTCCAAGATCATTTTTTGAAAAAGAAAAACGAGAAAAGATAATAGATCCTCCACTTTTATATCACATATCCTATTTTGACACCAAGAAATGAATTATAGAAATAGAAAAGAATGTTCAGAAATTCAAATCAAATGAAGTTGAAATTTGTAATAAGAGTCTTTAATTTAATTACCTCACTTTCATACCCACAATTAGATATTCTAAGGGACCCTAAGCTCATAAGGTATTTCCCCGAAAAAGGATTAAAATGGGGAAAGGAAATAGGGCGAGCCGGATTTCTCGCGACTATCCGAGAGTTTGAATTGAAGGTTCATACTGTCAGACTTATTTGATCTTATCAATTGTTATAATTTTTCTCGAATAAATCATGAATTTTCTAGGATAGTATTAAAGCTCTTATCGAAAACTTACAGCAGCTTGCCAAACAAAGGCTAAAAGAAAAAAGAACAGGGGTATAACTGGCATGACATCTACGATTGGATTCAAAAAAGCATAGGCTTCGGGCAATTTGGCGAAGAAAAGACTAGTCGGATAAAGGGCAGAATTAAGACAGATCAAACTAAAAATATTAAGCATAACAGACTTTTTTTTCGTCGAAATAATTGCATTTTGATTGAGTTAAGGAAAAATGAAGAAAGTAAGGTAAACAAAAAAATCCTTCTTTTTTTTTTCTGCTCAATCAAAAATCCTCCAATTCTCAAAGGAGAATAGAAGAAATCATACTTTCATACAATATCTTAATTGAATTATATGTAATGATCAATAAATTCAGTTAAATTCTAGATATACACATGCCAAAATCCTAGCATGAATCTATAATAGATTCTATAAAGATAAAGAAAAAAGAGTTTCTCTAGATAGTTGGACTGGAATTGACGAAGACTTAATACCAATATTATTCTTTATTAGTATTAGTGTCCAATAAAAATAGAAATGGGGCGTAGCCAAGCGGTAAGGCAACGGGTTTTGGTCCCGCTATTCGGAGGTTCGAATCCTTCCGTCCCAGAGCGTATCCATTGTATCCTAATATTTGTTTTTTGTTCAAGGAGGTTCTGTTTCGAGGTCTAATATTGCATAGAATATTATATTATTCTTCCTTCTTTTTTGATTTTGAATGATTCTTTGCAGAAGCATATCTGAGTTTTTCACAAACTGAACTAAATCGAGTTCAAATGATATGCAAAAGTAACTGAACCCCTTTGTGACCCAGATAAAGCTAAGATGGGCCGTAGATCATAGTTGTAGAAAGATTACTTAACCTCATCAGGTTAAAAAAAAATATGAAATGAAAATACATATAAAAGAGGAAGCGCTTAACCTATAGATATGTATTCTTATCCTGTTTCAGTGACAATGGTGTTTCCCTTTTTGTGAAAAAGAATTGGCATCCCTAAAATATTTTATTTAACAATGATATGATATATATTTTCGATATTTTTTTTATTGTTTGATTTAGCTTATTTGCTTTACATCATTGACAATTCCATTCGAAAAGAAACAGAGATTTTTCTTTCTTATTTCTTATGATAATGATAATAAAAGGGAGTCTTTACTGTAAAACTTGACTCAAATAATGATGGATAAGTTGGAAACTTTTTCAAGTATCAAGATTTGTAATGATTCCTTATGGGTTGACTCTTTGGGAAGTTGGAAATGGGCCGGTCTATCTTATTGAGTCACTTGAAGAGGCAGAGTAAAATAGAATTTCTTTTTTCGTGTGATTTCTGTTAGTTATGTTATTTCTATATCTATTTAGTTTTATTTCTGTTAGATATTTTTTTGAAATAGATATTTATAAAAAAACGTTCCATTCATACAAAAAAGCTGGGGTCTTGCTAATATTTCTTCAGAAAAATAATCTATGTAGATAAGAAAAAATATAAATTACTTTGTCGCTGTACCGACTGAACCAATGACTATTCATGATTCCATAATTGAATCAATTCCGTACTGGTTCCAAATTAGAGGAATGTTATGGTAAAACTTCGTTTAAAACGATGCGGTAGAAAGCAACGTGCGACTTGAAGGACACGATCCGGTGTGGATTCTTTTTCTTACATCCACCATTTTATATAGGAATGAAGGTGCTCTTGGCTCGACGTCATTTGTTCTATTCTACTAGAGCCCTTCTCTTTTTTTATTGGGTTGTAATGTAACATAGTTCATGATGGAGCTCGAGTAGAAAGTATTGATTAATTTCTCAGGGGCAACGATCTAGGGTTAATGCCAATTCATAAATTGGAACAACTTCGTAAGTATATCTTCGATATCTTCGATATAGAAATCGAAAGGATCCGATTCGAGCAATTTTTCAATTCAAAAAATTTGTTGGAACGGCTAAAACTTTTTCGATACGCAGTGTATCGCGCACGAATCAACCGTCGGTATGATTCTTTGATAGAAAGAAATCGCAAAAGGGGTATGTTGCTACCATTTTGAAAGGATTAAGAAGCACCGAAGTAATGTCTAAACCCAATGATTTAAAACAAAGATAAAGGATCCCAGAACAAGGAAACACCACTTCAATTGTCTCACGGATCCGAATAACGAATCAAAATAGATTTTAAACGAGACAAAAAGGGTGGGTTAAAGACCACTCAAAAAAAATATATATATTAAATTAAAGATTTTTCTTTAAGATATTTGAGATATTATATTATTGAACTTGAGTTATGAGTACAAATGATTTTTTCTTCTTCAGGAAGTAAGCTAAATAAAAATGAGTGAAATTGAAATTATAGAATTTATTAATTTAGTTTACGGATTCCTTTCCTATTTATTCTAATCAAATTTTATCCATAGATAAAACTTCGAATCATTTTTTCTCGAGCCGTACGAGGAGAAAACTTCCTATACGGTTCTAGGGGGGGGGTTCTTTTTCATCTACATCTATCCCGATGAGCCGTCTATCGAATCGTTGCAATTGATGTTCGATCTCGAAGAGAAGGAAGAGATCTTCGGAAAGTGGGTTTTTATGATCCGATCAAGAATCAAACTTATTTAAACGTTCCCGCTATTCTCTATTTCCTTGAAAAAGGCGCTCAGCCTACAGGAACTGTTCAGGATATTTTAAAAAAGGCAGAGGTTTTTAAGGAACTTTGCCCTAATCAAACAAAATTAAATTAAGGAAATAAAAACTAAGGGTAGGATAGTGATTTCTATATCATTTTGGATATCTTTTCTATACTATGTTTTTTTATTTCCTTTCTTGGTCTATTCGTATCTATTTCTCATTGCTTTTATAGAATCCTTTTCTATAGAATATTTTTCTAAGGAAACTGTATTTGATTGATCCTCAAAAAATAGAAAATTCTGGCATTACCTGTAATTGGGTGGTTTTCATTTGAACGCTAATACCAAGTAACAAACAAGGAATAGAAGTTCTTTATTCTATATGGATTCAATTTTTTTATTCTCCATCTAATCTAAAAACTCAAAATTTAGTATATAAATATAGGTATATGCAGTGCCAATCCAACACAAGTCCTTTTTTTACTATTTTTCAATTTAAGTTTTTGTATTTTTTCATCGTATTCTTTTCTTAACCTTTATGTTGACAACGTTGTATCGAACAAATATAATTCATCGTGATAAGCAGATCTATTTATTTCCGTCCCATAGGTTTTCTTTTTTATTTTTACTTGTTGATTCAAATGATGGGTTCGTTGGATTAGCTTTGATACCCGGATTTTTGATTGAAAAAGTGGATAACATAGAAATAGGGGATGTTCTACCATTTTTACATTTATTTATTTTTTTGGTCGGGCAATTTTTTATTTTTTCATCTGATTCTGATTTAGTCATTTTTATGTTCCAAATAGAGTAGAAAATTTTAATAGAGTAGAAATTTTTTTTAGATTTTTTATTTCGTAGAGTAATGCTGTAGAGTAATGCTTTAATTTAATAATTTTGTTTTATTCTGATTGTATCTACATACCCTTTTATATTTGGGTTGCTAACTCAATGGTAGAGTACTCGGCTTTTAAGTGCGGCTAGGATCTTTTACACATTTAGATGAAGCGAGGGATTCGTCCATACTATCGGTAAAGTTTGGAAGACCGCGACTGATCCTGAAAGGGAATGAATGGAAAAAATAGCATGTCGTATCAATTAAGAGTTCTGAGAATATTTTATTCTTTCTGGCTCGGTACAAAGCCTTCTTTAAATTATTGAAAGGGAGCAAACCGAAGTCAATTTCAAGTTGGGTCGAATTAATAAATGGATAGGGCCCCACGGCTTCAATTAATTTCATTTTTATTATAGGGAAAGAAAAAGCAACGAGCTTTCATTCTGAATTTGAATGATTACCCGATCTGATTAGACGTTAAAAAAATATTAGTGCCCAATACGGGAAGGCTTTCTCCCAGGAAAAAATATTCTTGATTTTTTAATGAATCCTAAATATTACCACTCTCCACTCTCCATTCTATAATGGAATAATGGAGATGTATGTGTATAAGAAACAGTATATTGATAAATCAATTTCCAAAATCAAAAGAGCGATTGGGTTGAAAAAAGTAAAGGATTTCTAATCATCTTGTCATCCTATAAGGAAAACGAACATAAAAACTTAAAATTAAATGGAAAAAGATATGATAGAGAATCTGTTGATAAGTTTATCTGGATCCGAGGTATCTATTCGGTTTGTACTATAATACCTTGTTTTGACTGTATCGCACTATGTATCATTTATAACCCCCAAAATCCTCTACCTTTCATTTAAATAGAATTTCAAATGGATAAATTCCAAAGCTATTTAGGGCTAGATAGATCTCAACAACACTACTTCTTATATCCACTTATCTTTCAGGAGTATATTTATGTACTTGCTCATGATCATGGTTTAAATAGATCCATTTTGTTGGAAAATGCAGGTTATGACAATAAATCCAGCTTACTTATTGTGAAACGTTTAATCATTCGAATGTATGAACAGAATCATTTGATTCTTTCTGTTAATGACTCTAAACAGACTCCTTTTTCGGGGCAGACCAATCATTTTTATTCGCAAATAATGTCAGAGGTTTCTTCAATCATTATGGAAATTCCATTGTCTCTGCGATTAATATCTTCCCTAGAAAGGAAAGGGGTAGTTCAATCCGAAAATTTACGATCAATTCATTCAATATTTTCTTTTTTAGAGGACAACTTTTCACATTTAAATTATGTATTAGATATACTAATACCTTACCCAGCCCATCTGGAAATATTAGTTCAGGCTCTTCGCTATTGGATAAAAGATGCTTCCTCTTTGCATTTATTAAGATTCTTTCTCCATCAGTGTCATAATTGGGATAGTCTTATTACTTCAAATTCAAAGAAAGCCAGTTCTTCTTTTTCAAAATCAAAAAGAAATCAGAGATTATTCTTCTTCCTATATACTTTTCATGTATGTGAATATGAATCCGGTTTCCTCTTTCTCCGTAACCAATCTTCTCACTTACGATCAACATCTTCTGGAGCCCTTATTGAACGAATTTATTTCTATGGAAAAAGAGAGGACTTTCCCAGGGCTTTTCAAGCAAATTTGTGGTTGTTCAAAGATCCTTTCATGCATTATGTTAGGTATCAAGGAAAATCAATTCTTGCTTTAAAAGGGACGTTTCTTCTGATGAATAAATGGAAATATTACTTTGTCAATTTTTGGAAATCCTATTTTTACCTGTGGTCTCAACCAGCA